CTTAGATTTATTAGATTTGTTGCTAAAATATCGGTATTAAACCCGAAACCCCCAGCGGATGGCCAATGACCCAAGGAAACGAAAGAATCGGTTACATTTTTCATATGCTTTCCTCTTATAGATAGGACTAACAAATTTGAACAGAGTTCCTTTTGTATCACTTCGCCCCCCTTTTTTTATTGATTTCTTTTTTATTATTATTATGAATTTCCTTATTCTAAATATGAATAATTTTTAATAAACATTTTTTCTAAATTCCCAATCTATTTATTAGTCCCAGGTCTCATGTCAATTGAGAAATACCTCGTTCGTTGCAACACTTCCTAAAAGTAAAAAAAAAAAGTTTCCATTAAGAATAAGAATGGGAGGGAAGAAATCGAGTGGGTCTGCTATGTTAATTCCTCATCCTCAAATCAATCCATCCCGGGGGATATTGTCTCAACGAAGAAGTGATTGTAGGGATGAAGTTTTGATATAATTCGACAAGCCCACGGCAATCAAATAAGAAAATTGAAGTATGTATTTTTCAATTTATAGGATTAAACAAAAGGATTCGCAAATAAAAGCGCTAATGCCACGACCAGTCCGTAAATCGTTAAAGCTTCCATAAAAGCCAGACTAAGCAATAAAGTACCTCGTATTTTACCTTCTGCTTCTGGTTGTCTCGCGATACCTTCTACGGCTTGTCCCGCAGCAGTACCTTGACCAACTCCAGGTCCAATAGAAGCAAGTCCTACAGCCAATCCAGCAGCAATAACGGAAGCAGCAGAAATCAGTGGATTCATATTAAGTTCCTCGTACAAAAAAAAAAAAAGAAATGGTTAATGATACAATCAACCAATGAATTATTACTTAACATCACTAAGACCTATCCGGAAAAAAAAAAAACTAAGAACTCTGAATTGAAATGACAATATTACTGAATCATCAGAACTACTTCGATATCTCGTTTTTAGTTCCTATCCATGGAGTCTTTGTAAATCTATACGATTCTAATTCTTCCATTTCTTTGTTCCGAACCATTCCATTCTTTCAATTCTCCGCTCTTTCTCTTCGATATGCTTGACTTCATTTGTTTATTCATTCAATCCACAGTTACAGATAAAACGGAAGGGCTTGCATTGGCATCCATCTAAATTCAGTGGGATGGGAAATATATGGGTAGCCCATATATAACTAGTGAATATCTAATAGCACATATACATGTGTTTCTTTCATAATGTAAACAAACTATCTGTATCTTGTATTGAATCGGATTCTAGAATCATTCTTCGAAACATATACGGGGATTGACTTATAGCCCTTACATATACCTAGCTAGACCTACCTAACTTAATAATATATATAGTTTTTCTTTTTTTTTTTTGTTTAGGCGCACATCGGAAACAGATAACATAACAATTCTTATTTAAATTATGAATCGTAATTGACTGAATGAACAAATATAAATAGAATATCGATTGGAGAGGTATGACATAAATGGGCCAAACAGGAATCTTAGGAAAAAGATCTTTTCGATCTCTTTCCTTTTTTTTTTACAATTCTCTAATATCGTACATTTTTTTTTCTTGCTCCTACTCTAGATCGTATATACCGGTATTTGTATATATCATGTTCCCCGAGTCAATTATCTTGAGACGCCCATGAGTTGGGATAAGCTTCTTTTTTTTTTTTTTGAGAAAAAAAAAAGACCATTTCGGAAGCTAGTCAATGATGACCCTCCATGGATTCGCCTATATAAGCTGCGGCTAAAGTTGCAAAAATAAGAGCTTGAATCCCGCTTGTGAATAATCCAAGGAACATGACGGGTATAGGAACCACCGAAGGTACTAAAGAAACAAGAACAACAACTACTAATTCATCAGCTAATATATTCCCGAAAAGTCGAAAACTAAGTGATAAAGGTTTTGTGAAATCTTCTAGGATGTTAATTGGTAAAAGTATTGGAGTTGGTTGAATGTATTTACCGAAATAACCCAATCCTTTTTTGGTAAGACCCGCATAGAAATATGCCACTGACGTAGGTAAAGCTAAAGCAACAGTAGTATTTATATCATTCGTGGGCGCAGCTAACTCCCCATGCGGTAACTGTATGATTTTCCGGGGTAAAAGAGCACCTGACCAGTTAGAAACAAAAATAAATAGGAACATAGTTCCAATAAAGGGAACCCAAGGACCATATTCTTCTCCAATCTGAGTTTTGCTCAAGTCTCGAATGAATTCAAGGACATATTCGAAGAAATTCTGACCGTCGGTTGGAATGGTTTGTGGATTCCGAACAGCTATAGTGGCTGAACCTAATAAGATAGCAATTACAACCCAAGAAGTGATAAGTACTTGGGCATGGACTTGGAAACTCCCTATTTGCCAATAAAAATGTTGGCCTACTTCCACATCGGATATATCGTATAACACTTTTAGTGAGTTGATGGAACAGGGTCGAACATTCATATTGCCCTCTGACAGAAATAGAACTTAAAAAGGAATTATTTTGATTCAGCCATCTCTTATCTCTTTCTCAACTCGCCTGCTTTAATCGTATATTTCGGATACCAAGCGATCGCATAATATTCCCAGCGATTTTTATCTCTTTTTTGAGACTCAGGGATAGTAACCGATTCAATCCATTTATGGAGTTTCCAAAGTCATTGACTTATCCTATTATTAATCAACAATTTCTTATATAGCTAGAACGGCCCTCACAAATTGCGGATACTAATTTGTTAAGAATCAATCGGATTGAAGCTATAGCGTCATCGTTCGCTGGAATCGAAATATCTGCGAGATCCGGGTCACAATTTGTGTCGATTAAACAAATTGTCGGAATCCCCAAAGTGAGACATTCTCGAAGAGCCGTATATTCTTCTTGCTGATCAACGATGATTACAATATCGGGTAACCCCGTCATATATTTGATCCCGCCCAGATATGTTTGCAATTGAGATAATTGCCTCTTCAACATTGCTACATCTCTTTTCGGGAGACAGTTGAGTTTCCCCGTATTTTGTTCCGATCTCAAGTCACTGAATCTATGAAGTCTCATTTCTGTAGTGGACCAATTCGTTGACATACCACCGAGCCATTTTTTATTAACATAATGACACCGAGCTCTTATTGCAGCTGATGCTACTGAATCAGCTGCTTTATTTTTGGTACCAACTATTAAGAAGTGTTTTCCTATACTCGCTGCATCAAAAACTAAATCACAGGCTTCTGACAAAAAACGAGCAGTTCTAGTAAGATTTGTAATATGAATACCTTTACGCTTTGCAGAGATGTAAAGTGCCATTCTAGGATTCCATTTCCTAGTACCATGACCAAAATGAACTCCTGCTTCCATCATCTCTTCCAAATTCATGTTCCAATATCTTCTTGTCATTTCTCCCCACACTTTCTCTCTCTTTTTTTTTTTTTTTAAGAGGTACCTGAAATAAATAATTGTTCCGACGGAACCTTCTACCAGAGATTGACCGTTACGTTAATACATGGTTCAAGTCACTAATTGCTTTCTATTCGTTATTATCTTTATTACCAAATCAAATGACCAGGACTAGATAGTTAAAAGAAAAGAATGAATCTGTCATGAAATTCCGTAAATGATCGTTCTGATGTATCAGGTAAATTTTTGGGGATGCAAGAACTAAATAATTCTATGTGGTGGAACAAAATATCTCTCATTTCCATTTCCTCCTCGAATAGATTCTTCTTCTTGATTTCCAAAGGAATGTTGCTGTGTTGCCTTGAACGTTGGACTAATCCTTTGAATCCGGTACCAACAGGCATCATCCCCCCCAGAACAACGTTCTCTTTCAGGCCTTTCAACCAATCAATACGACCTCGTAGAGCGGCTTTTGCTAAAACTCGAGCGGTTTCTTGAAAACTCGCTTCGGATATGAAACTTTGAGTATTCAGAGACGCCCTCGTTATTCCCAATAAGATGGCTCGGTAACAGATCGCTTCTTCCAAAGCGCGCCCTGTTCGTTCTGCTCGCAACAATCCGATAAGTTCTCCAGGTGAAAAAACATTAGACATTCCATCTTCTGAAACCAACACTTTTGATGTTATTTGACGTACAATAATCTCTATATGCCTATTATGGATCTGCACCCCCTGGGATCGATAAACCTTTTGGATCTTATTAACCAAAGAGATACGACTTTGCGCTATGGTTAGTTCAGCGCCAATCAAGAATCTCCAAGGAATTCCAAGAATTCTTGTTATACGTTCGTTCCAACCTTCAACCCTCTTTTCTAGGTTCATCGATATTGAATCAATCGAACGCGCCTCTAACACTTGTTCCACTTTTGGAAGACCTTGTGTTATATCACCCGATCTCGATTTTTCATATATAAATGTAACTAATGTATCTCCTTCATAAAGGATTTCTCCACAATGGCCATGAACAGTTGCTCTTGGAGTAGCCAAATGAGGCTTAGCTGATCTTATTACTAAGGAGTCAACGTGAACAATTAGAACTTGACCCGATTTTATGTGTGGTCCGTATTTGGATATACATACATTTTCACAAATAAACTGTCCAAGGCTAATTATTGTGGATGTCTCCTCACAATAATCGTGAGGGCGAAAGCACCAATTCAAATCGAATGGATTCAAAATGATGCATGAATCGGGATTATAAATTCTTCCATTTTCATCCATTAAATAATATGGAAGTCCTTGGAAAGTCTGTTTGAAATTGTCAAGTAGCAAATATTTATTTAACAAGATCTGATTATGAGTTATTAAATAGAATAAATAGAAATAGTAAAATGAATAAAAATTCGTGATTTTAGGTACAATCCCTAAGGGACCCAATGAATTCCTAATGGGAATCGCGGGATCTTCTTTAATTAATTCTTTTGTCACTTTGTGAGATTTCGAACCATTGAATGGGCCAATTCGAAAACAATCGGATGATGACAAAATCAGAAAAGATGGATATTCCTTATTTCTATTCAGCAACGTACGAATAGTCCCTTGATGCTGGGTAAGTGATTGAA